TGGATCTTGTTCGTGAGATTGATAAAAATCAATATTTTTATGTATTCTTCTAATTTCTATGTGTATTAAATTACTATAGTCTGATATATATTTCCTTCATTTTTTTCTTTTATTTATTGTTTTCTTTCTCATATTTCCTTCAGATGAATATAAAAAAAAAAAAACTCCAGAGTCTATTTTTTCATTTCATTTCACGGGTCGAGAAATCCACTTCGAATCTTTTTCTAGTTACTTTTGTATATCAGAAAAAGAGAGAAGTTCCTATTTTTCAATCTAATACAATTACAATACAATTACAATACAATATTAATTTAAATAATATTAACTAATACAATTACAATATTAATTTAAATAATATTAAATTTAATAATAGGAGACTCAAAATGAAAGTCTCTTTTTCGCACTCACTCTCCATCACATTGTCAGAACAAAAGTGTCATATGTATCGATATGGAAATATTTGATATGTGAAGACATGATTTGATTTAGGTTTCTATCTAATAAATTCTATATACTCTATATAGATAGAAACGGATCTTGTTGTGCTCTGGAATCAAGGAAAGATAAGATGTTGAAAAAGGCTCTTAGGTTGTAACTTGAAATAAACGTTTCTCTTTATCTAGAAAGGAATAAAATATTAATTTATTCCTAGGAACAAGAAGATTGAATCGGAAATATCGACAGATTCTTGTGGAGTCCAAATAAACAAATAAATATGAAATAAAAAGAAATCCACTGTTCCAATGTTCCAATTTCATCTCTATCGAATTTTAATATCAGAATAGTGGATATAGTCACGATTCAATGGGTTAGATCCACTTACTTTTTCTTTTATTGATTTCTAATCTTTACAATTCTTTACAATGGATTTGATTGGAATAATCTAATTCAAAATCAAAATATAAATATATATTTATATATTTGTTTTTGTTTTGTCGCTTCAAGAGACGACTTATTATTATTCATTATAATAAACAAATGTTCAACTTTCTTTTAGAATTACTCTACTCTAACTCATTAGAATAATAACTTATTAGATTAGAGTTAAATTATACAATTTCTAATTTTATTTCTAATTAAATTATTATACATATACAGTATACAGTTGGTTTTTTATTACCAATAAAAACTTATTACCAATAAAAACAACATCCCTATTCTTCGTTTCAATATGAATACTACTATTTCACTGGAGTTTTATGAAAAAATAGTCAAAAGCCCCTTATCGGATTTGAACCGATGACTTACGCCTTACCATGGCGTTACTCTACCACTGAGTTAAAAGGGCCGTTCGATTCAATTACTGAATGAATCAGTAGATGGATAAGATCTATTTATATATAATAAGATCTATTTATATATATAAGTATATGCAGTAGACTCATAGTGGCTAGTAGCTCTCAGGAATGATAATTCTAATTTATTTAACGTGTAGAGGGTAAAAGGGGTTTATTGATATTGGATTTGATAAATATCAATGCAATGAATTGTTTCAAGGCCGATCATAATTGGCTTATCAGAACAGAACGAAATTCATTTATTTGATTTGATTAATACATGTACCTTAGCAATTCGACATAGATCTAATCTATTTTATCGAAAAATGTGATGAAGAGATTTGCTTTGTCCACCGAACCCGCTTTTTAGAAAAAAAAAAAACACACACACATAATTTTCGATAACTTCTTGCTCCCTCTTCCCAAAATTTCCAATTTACTTTTTGTTAATTTAGTGTGAGATAGAAATATGCCTGTCTCGTCGTAATAATGAGTGAATCAATGAATGAAAGTGGAAAAATGAAGGTTAACTTCCTTTTTTATGTTTATGTCTTTATGTTTATGTCACACCAATCACTTCCCGAAAGGATTTTATACTTTGTATTAATTTTATACTTTGTATTATTAATATAATCTAGTTTCTCTTTATAATATCTATTTATATAATAGATTGAATTTATCTAATTCATTTCTATATAGAATAGAGTGACGATTAAAATGAATGATTTACTGAGTCTAAATCATGAATCAAAAATGGAAAATCATAAAAGATGGAAAAAGCTTTCGGATCCAGTCATTCCATTATATTGACAATTATATAAAAAACTGCTCATACTATGAGCATAGTATGGTCGTGGTCAGGCAAATATGCCCCCATCGTCTAGCGGTTTAGGACATCTCTCTTTCAAGGAGGCAGCGGGGATTCGAGTTCCCCTGGGGGTAGGGTACTACGAAAGGAAGTTGATCATGGATTATCAATAAACCTAGAATTGATTCTTCCTGGGTCGATGCCCGAGCGGTTAATGGGGACGGACTGTAAATTCGTTGGCAATATGTCTACGCTGGTTCAAATCCAGCTCGGCCCAATAATTCGCTGATCCGCCATAACATAAAATGCCCATTTTTTTTTTTTTTTATTTTCTTTTCCAGTTTATTTTCTTTTCCAGAAAAGCCAAACAAAAAAAATGAGGGAAGAATAAAAAAAAAAGTCCAATTTTCTGATATATCCATCCCTACCGCTATTTGTTTTTTATTTGTTCTATTTATTTAGTTGTTCCCATAAATTCTGACCTTGATAACGCTCTAGATTCATATCAGGATCATTAAATAGAAAGTTTAATGAAAAGAAAGAGTAAAGTAAACAAAAAAAAAAGACTCTTTTTTTCATTTTTAAATTGATTATTGATCGATTTATTTGGCAATAACGAAAGGATTACTAGTAACTAGTAATCCGCGTCGCTCTCACTTAAGCGCATACCCGTATGGATATCAATATATCACTCGCGCCTTTGTTTGTTACAACACGGCGATTCGAATCGAAAATCTAAAATAAAAAATAGCTTGAATAAAATCATAAGACTATCTATGCTGTACACTTTTCTTTATTTCCCTGGGATTGTAGTTCAATTGGTCAGAGCACCGCCCTGTCAAGGCGGAAGCTGCGGGTTCGAGCCCCGTCAATCCCGACGGATACAATTAAAAAAATACATCAATCGATCCCTCCGTTTTCTGTCAAAGGGGATATAAATGATAGAATTTCATTCCCAACGATATCTTTTTTTTTCCTTTCTATTTTTTGTTGGAGTTTATTTGTAAACTATTTGTAAACGGTGAAAGTGAAAAAGCAGTCAGATGATACATCATCAGATGATTGTACAAGGAAGACGGTAGATTATCGAAAAGAAAGAGTGGAAAAGAATATATAAATAAAGGAAAGGAATTCTTTTGATTGGACCAGGAATCCATTTTTGTATTCGGTGTGGATAAAAGATCTTCCTATGTTATACTATTCAATTCTCGACGGTGAATCGATTTGATAGCTTAGATATTGTTATTCATGATATTGATCCGATTCGATGTCATTGAAATGTAAGTCATTGCATTGAATTTACAAGCGACAAATTTTTCATCTCTATGGGATTAAATCCCGAGTTATTGCGAAGGAAAAAAAACAATGAAATTATGGAAGTAAATATTCTCGCATTTATTGCTACAGCGCTGTTCATTCTAGTTCCTACCGCTTTTTTACTTATAATATACGTAAAAACTGTCAGTCAAGGTGATTAATTTTAATGAAACTTGACTTTTTATCAAGAATTTAAGAAAAAAAGGATTCCAATTTCACGTCTTAAATAAAATGAATGGACTAGAATCAGCAGTATCCTATAAAACTCGATAGTATGGTAGAAAGATTCATATTTTTTTTTCTACCATACTATCTATATCTATTATTGTAATGTATAAAGATACAAGCTTAATATACTTAATATAGATGAATCCACAATATGTATCTTCATACATGTCGATATCAATTAAATATATGTCCTGTACATAGTATCTCAATTTTATTTCTTCGCTTGATCTATTTTATTTGTGTTGCTTTCAATCAATCTGAAATAATTGAAAGGCAAGTCTTACGATTTTCTAATTCTTTCATTTCATGGATTTGATTCTTTTGATGGATACCGAGATTCCTATCGAAAATAATCAGAAATGAAGGAAAAATGGAATGGAATAGGCATATATTAATTAAAAAAAAGATACCCAAGTAATCTTTTTTTTACCATTCCAAAGAAGTAATTCATTGAGCAGCTGACAGATGATCCAAAGAGTTCTATGGTAACTTTTCTTCGTATTTCGTTTCGAAAAAAAAAAAAGGGCATACCCTGCCGATTTTTCATTTTACTTCTTTTCTTTGATCCATGATATGAAATGAGTCAATAAAGCATGGCATAAATGAAATTTAAATAAAACGGGGGGTAAGTGTGCAATATGTGACTACACTAAGGCAAGATCTTATTAAAAAAAAGAACTACCTTTTTTCTCTTTGAACAGTAAAGAGGGAAGGAAATAAAAACAAGCAAATACAGAAAACAAAGGGGGGGCTCCTTGTCCCTCATTGTCCATTTATAACTCTGGTAAGAGCTGGTTCATCAAAATAGAAAATTTAGGAAGAATTCTTTTTATTTTTTTTTAATAAATTGCCTATTATCCGGATCCCTTTTACTTTCGAAATACGAACATGGGAATTATTGAAATGTTTGTTTGATTTTGATTGAAAGGGTGTTATTCGTCTATATTATTGATCTATATTATTCATAGAATACATTACTCCACTAGAATCCAAGAATTTCGAAATGAAGACTAAATAGTTAAAAATGAAATGAAGACTAAATAGTTAAAAATAAAGGCTTTGCAAAACGATCTAGAAAACAATTGATACGGTTTGATTCCTCAACCCAATTAGGAGTACCCCTAGAGCCCACTTCTTCCCCATACTACGAGTGAAAGGGAAAATGTAAAGACTACCATTAAAGCAGCCCAAGCAAGACTTACTATATCCATGTGTATTATGTCCCCTATCTCTATGAATATGAAACAAATATGAAGGAATTTTTCCATTATTGTTCACTAATAATAGTGGAATTACTGGCGCAGAGTCAAAAAGAACAGGGAATTCTGACACACCGCCGTTGATGAAACACTTCGTTGATGAAACACTTCACTAAATCCGCTTAGAACAAGTTCTTATATGATTTCTAGTAAAATCGAGAACCATTAAGCACAAGCAAAATACGCAGTAACACTTTTGGTTTTGGAAGTATCAAAAGAATGTTACTCACACGTATCGACTTATTCTTTCTTTTGGTGTCCCTCATTAAGTAAAAGCCAATTATCTATCCAATCTAATATTAATTGGATGCCTGAACACTCAGAGACTTTCATCAGTCTGTCTACAAAGTATCTTCCAACCCTTCTACAACACAACTATTCATTAGTTAATTAGACACTCCCGTTATCCAATCTAACCCTAGTAGCCCCTCGGGGGGGGGGGCTACCATATCAAGATTTACTGATTCCCCTCCACTACTTTAGTTTTTCCTTGAATCCTGGACATTAGGAGACGTTAGAATTTCGAGTTTTTTGTTGATCAGGCGACACCCGGATTTGAACTGGGGAATAAGGGATTTGCAGTCCCCCGCCTTACCGCTCGGCCATGTCGCCAAAAGGCTACAAACAAAAAAATGAGTGTATCTCTTTTTTATTTTTAGATCGGATCCATGCCTTTAATTGGTTATAGTATCTCAAGACATACAATATCTAAAAACTTTCCCTTTCTTTTTTCTATTGAAAAAGAAAATGTGGATTCTCAGTGACAAAAGTAAAAATTCAGGACAAATAAATTGGAACCATTAACTATTGACTGCAAATTTATGGACGATTCTTCTTCACTTGTGTTTTTCTAACGGTATAAGAAAATAAAACTGGATACATAACTAATCAGTATTGATTTTTTTTAATAAAAAAAAAACTTTCTGAATTCTGAATTTCAATTATATTATAATAATATAACAGCAATTATGCGTCTATGTAAACCCCAGAGCATAAGTTGTTACACAGTTATAGTTATCTAATGAGGTATTTTATCTATCTAGATATGATGTGCATAGGGAATCAGCAAGAAATTATCGTGTTTCAATTTTTCATTGAATAGATTAAAAGAAAAAATAGAATTTTTGATAGAGCACGCCACGTCTTGTCTCCACTAGAGCGCTATAATGGAAGAAAAGAAAGACATATATAAATAGAAATGCTATATCTGCACATGTTTAATAAATACAAGTCCTCTTTTCGTACGCACTTCAATCATATTCTAAATATTTTACTAAAAAAAAACTAAAAAGTGGGTAAAAACATCTCTCTTCTCTGCGAATCATTTTTTGAACAACGGAGTCCATGAAAAAATTAAGCGCTAGAAAAATCAACTCTCTCCCTATATATATTTTATGATTATTTTGTCTTTATCTCAACGAACAGATCAAATCAGGAATTCCTTTCATTTTTCTGGTATTCAATCGGATTGGAATATGTAATATCATAATAATGGTAGAAATTGAATTATTATTTTCTTTTATATTCTAGACAAAACTCCATACGGCTAAATGGCATTTATCAATTCTTTTCTGTATCTGTTTGTTATAAATAAAAATTCAAATTTGAGTATAATTTTTCTTCTTCCGTTAATACGCATTTCATATTTCACACATTCCATATATATTATATGGAGTTAGATAAAATTTCATGTGATTCAGTAAACAGAATAGAAATTCAATTCCATCATTATTAGATCGATTCGTATGATTCGATGAAGAATGAGAAAAGAATGGGATTTTTTGATAAGCGGGAAATTCAAAATGCTCGGGGCTGAAAATGGGGAAATGTCTACAATACCTGGGTTGAATCAGATACAATTTGAAGGATTTTGTGGGTTCATGGATCGGGGCTTAACAGAAGAACTTTATAAGTTTCCAAAAATTGAAGATACAGATCAAGAAATTGAATTTCAATTATTTGTGGAAACATATCAATTGGTGGAACCGTTGATAAAAGAAAGGGATGCTGTATATGAATCGCTCACATATTCTTCTGAATTATATGTATCCGCAGGATTAATTTGGAAAACCAGTAAGGATATGCAAGAACAAACAATTTTTATTGGAAACATTCCTTTAATGAACTCCCTCGGAACTTCTATAGTAAATGGAATATACAGAATTGTGATCAATCAAATATTGCAAAGTCCCGGTATCTATTATCGATCAGAATTGGATCATAACGGAATTTCGGTCTATACTGGTACCATAATATCAGATTGGGGGGGGAGGTTAGAATTAGAGATTGATAGAAAAGCAAGGATATGGGCTCGTGTAAGTAGGAAACAGAAAATATCTATTCTAGTTCTATCATCAGCTATGGGTTTGAATCTAAGAGAAATTCTAGAGAATGTTTGCTACCCTGAAATTTTCTTGTCTTTCCTGACCGATAAGGAAAAAAAAAAAATTGGGTCAAAAGAAAATGCCATTTTGGAGTTTTATCAACAATTTTCTTGTGTAGGCGGGGATCCGGTATTTTCTGAATCCTTGTGTAAGGAATTACAAAAGAAATTCTTTCAGCAAAGATGTGAATTAGGAAGGATTGGTCGACGAAACATGAACCAGAGATT